GGGTATTCATATTACAAATCTTACTAGAACTGCTCGTTTTTTATCAGAAGCGTGTGATTTGGTTTTTGATGCAGCAAGTAGGAGAAAACAATTCTTAATTGTTGGTACCAAAAATAAAGCAGCTGATCCAGTAGCGCGGGCTGCAATAAGAGCTCGGTGTCATTATGTTAATAAAAAATGGCTAGGCGGCCTTTTAACGAATTGGTCCACTACAGAAATGAGACTTCAAAAGTTCAGGGACTTGAGAATGGAACAAAAGACAGGGGGAATCCACCGCCTTCCGAAAGGGGATGCGGCTCGATTAAAGAGACAGTTATTTCACTTGCAAACATATTTGGGCGGGATTAAATATATGACAGGGTTACCCGATATTGTAATAATCGTTGATCAGCAAGAAGAATATATGGCTCTTCAAGAATGTATCACTTTGGGAATTCCAACAATTTGTTTAATTGATACAAACTGTGACCCGGATCTCACAGATATTTCGATTCCAGCGAATGATGACGCTATAGCTTCAATCCGATTAATTCTTAACAAATTAGTATTTGCGATTTGTGAAGGGCGTTCTAGCTATATACGAAATCCCTGATTAATAATAAGATAAATAAATTCTTTTTTGAATTCCATAGATTGACGGAATCCGTTACTATTTCTGAATCTCATAAAAGAGATAAAAAACTGGGGATATTATGTGATTAGTTGGTATCTAAAATATACAATTCAAGTGAGCAAGTCGAAAAAAAGACGGTTGAATCAAAATAATTTCTTGTAAAGTTTTCTTTCTTTCAGAGGACAATATGAATGTTCTATCATATTCCATTAACACATTAAAAGGGTTATATGAAATATCTGGTGTGGAAGTAGGCCAGCATTTCTATTGGAAAATAGGCGGTTTCCAAGTCCATGCCCAAGTACTTATTACTTCTTGGGTTGTAATTGTTATCTTATTAGGTTCAGCCATTGTAACTGTTCGGAATCCACAAACCATTCCTACTGACGGTCAGAATTTCTTCGAATATATCCTTGAATTTATTCGAGATGTGAGCAAAACCCAGATTGGAGAGGAATATGGTCCATGGGTTCCCTTTATTGGAACTTTGTTTCTATTTATTTTTGTTTCTAATTGGTCAGGGGCGCTTTTACCTTGGAAAATCATAGAGTTACCTCATGGGGAGTTAGCCGCACCCACGAATGATATAAATACTACCGTTGCTTTAGCTTTACTTACGTCAATAGCATATTTTTATGCGGGCCTTAGCAAAAAAGGATTAGGTTATTTCGGTAAATACATACAACCAACTCCAATCCTTTTACCCATTAACATTTTAGAAGATTTCACAAAACCTTTATCACTTAGCTTTCGACTTTTTGGAAATATATTAGCGGATGAATTAGTAGTTGTTGTTCTTGTTTCTTTAGTACCTTCAGTGGTTCCTATACCTGTCATGTTCCTTGGATTATTTACAAGTGGTATTCAAGCTCTTATTTTTGCAACTTTAGCTGCGGCTTATATAGGTGAATCCATGGAGGGACACCATTGACTAAATTTCGAAATAGTCTTTTTTAGCTTAGTGTAAGGTAATCTATGCCTTGCTCGAGATAATCTTCTTCGTGAACATAAATATACACATAAATAGACAAAAAAGTCTATAAGATCTATCTATCTATAAGATCTAGAAGAATAGTAAAAAAGATTACGATATTAGGGAATTGTAAAAAAAAAATTAGGTTCTATAGAGCGATTCCCATTTCAGTCGGTTTTATTCAATTCAAAGATTGACCAAAAGAAAATATTAATAAAGAATAAATTACATGAACTTAGATCAACCAAAGACTTATATTTCTATGCAATGATTTAGACTAAGAAATTCGCCCATTTAGATTGATTGTATCCATGTGGGATAATGCTAAATTCTAAATTAAATAAAAGGAAGATAGGGGTTTACAAAAAATGAGATTCAAGAGAAAATGGTTTCGTTAGAAGAGTGGGATCAAACTAGGTATATGTAATATATATAATCGCTATAAGCCAACTTTCCTTTATAGATGTTTCGAAAAATGTTTTTAAAATACGACTGAATCCAAGATACAAATAGTTGGTTTACGTTATGGAAGAAAGACATGTATATGTAATAGTAGGCTAGTTATATATGAGCTAAAAGATATATCTAATCTGCCCTCCTATTACTGAGAATTGGGGTAGGGATTCCAATAAAAGTCCTTCCGTTTCATTTGTAACTGTGAATTCAATTCAATATTGAATAAAGAAATTCAATCAAGAAAAAGAACGAAGAGTTCGAATTCAAAGAATGGTTCGGAACAAAGAAAGAAATGGAAAAACAAAAAGTTGTATGAATTCTATGAATTCACAAAAACTCTGTGGATAGGAACTATAAAATAGATATCGAAGTAGTTCTGATGATTCAATAATATTACTACTTCAATTGGGAGCTCTTAGTTGCGTTACTTTGACTAGATGAAAATCTTATCGATATTT